CATTATTTTAATAGTGTAAATAGCACAATTTTGAGTACGTTCTTTGTCTAAATTAAGCTGCTCGAGGTTGTCCTGTTTCCGGGGGGTTTTCAGGAGTGTTAGAGATCTCAGGAGTTTAAGGGGGGTAGGGGGGATTTACGTTAGGAAACCGGGGGTAATCTTAGAGAAGTCTCTAGTAAAGAACCACTTGTTATGCTCTTGAAATATAATTATGCAATTCATATTAGAATATCTTACAACATTTAACCATATTTAATTGAGGGGCGAGCTAAATGTTCATACCTTGTCTGTCATTACCGTGTGCGCTCTGTTATGCCAGATGAAAGGAAAAAAAAAAGAGAACCCCTTGCTCGCTGGAGAGAACGCCCGGCATGCTGAGTCATCTCGGGCATGGACTCCAACATTAACTTATGTAAGCGTCGATGAAAGTGGGAGGAATAATATCAATTTATGGCCCTGAAGTAGGAACCAAATGCCAGGAATAATTCACTGTGTGCGACCCCCACGAATACTTGTCCCTCACCCTCAATAACCGTTATCATTCAGCAATCAACTGATGGTAGGCTCTTACTACATCGAATACTATTTATGGCGGGATGTTGGGAAACGTATAACTTGACCGGTGAGTTTAATTGTTCGGTCTTAAATCTATAGCGATCCTTGATATAGTTTTATATTTTACCTTATTTTTATGCTTTATGTTCCGCTCGAAACATGGTGTTGTATTGGTTGTGGGAACGCCTTAAGAAGGTCTTAAAGCATTATATAAGTAGTAAAATAATATGAATGATCTATGAGAATACATTTATTACTACACCATAAGTGGTTAAAATAAATTAATGGTTATAGTACATATGTACAACCAATTTTGGTTTAACAACCAATTTTGGTTTAACAACCAATTTTGGTTTAAAACTTCTCGTTAGGCACATACTTAAATGTGTGTTATCAAAGAATAGTTTAATTTAGAATCCTAGCTTTGGGAGTTAGGGGTAGGAGTTAAAATCTCCTTTCTTTGAGCAGTAGGGAGGATTTTAACCTCCGGCGTCCGGTTTACAAGACCGGTGCTCTGGCGCTGAGCTACTATTGCAGGATCATCCTAGGGCTTTGTTTTCTACTCAGCCAGCTAAGGGAAAGAGGGCTAAGAAAAGGAAGAAGTATAGGACAGATGCGATTTGGCCGATGATAATAAATGGGTGTTCTACGGGCATACCCCCAATTCAGGTTAAAATGGCGACGTCTGCGATGAGTGTCCAAAATAGGAACTGCGTGACGGGGCGGAAGGTTAGGCCTCGTTGTTTAGACGTGTGGAGAATGGGCACTACCAGGAGCACGAGGATGGAGGCTAGGAGGGCTAAAACGCCGCCAAGTTTGTTGGGGATGGAACGTAGGATGGCGTAAGCAAAGAGGAAGTATCACTCAGGCTTGATGTGTGGGGGTGTTACTAGGGGGTTTGCGGGGGTGAAGTTGTCAGGGTCTCCTAGGAGGTTAGGAGAAAATAGTGCGAGGGCTGTTAGGGCGATCAGAAGGGCTGCAAACCCCAAAAGATCTTTATAGGAGAAGTAAGGGTGGAAAGAAATTTTGTCTGCGTCTGAGTTTAAACCAAGGGGGTTATTGGAGCCGGTTTCGTGTAGAAACAGAAGGTGAATAAGGGTTGCCCCTGCAATAACGAAGGGGAAAAGGAAATGGAAGGCAAAGAAGCGGGTTAGTGTGGCGTTGTCTACTGAGAAGCCCCCTCAGATTCACTGTACGAGGGCGCTGCCGACGTAAGGGACTGCTGAGAGCAGGTTGGTGATTACGGTGGCACCTCAGAATGATATTTGTCCTCAAGGAAGCACGTAGCCTACAAAGGCAGTCATTATTACAAGGAGGAGAAGAACTACTCCAACGGTTCAAGTTTCTTTGGCTAGGTAAGAGCCGTAATATAAGCCTCGTCCGATGTGCATGTAAATACAAATGAAAAAGAAAGAGGCTCCGTTGGCGTGGAGGTTACGGATCAATCAGCCATAGTTTACGTCTCGGCAGATATGTCCTACAGATGAGAAGGCAGTCGCGATATCAGAGGTGTAATGTATGGCGAGGAATAGTCCGGTTAAGATTTGAATAATTAAGCAAAGGCCGAGTAGGGAGCCAAAGTTTCATCACACTGAAATGTTTGAGGGGGCAGGGAGATCAACTAGTGCGCTGTTTGCGATTTTTAGTAGGGGGTGTGTTTTTCGTAGGYTGGCCATTAAGGTTCTTGTAGTTGAATAACAACGGTGGTTTTTCAAGCCATTAGTCCTGGTTAAATTCCTGGCAGGAATTATGACTTATATTATGTCCTTGTTCTTATTGGGGTTGGTGTTAGGTTTAGTAGCTGTTGCTTCTAACCCTTCTCCTTATTTTGCTGCTTTGGGGTTGGTGGTTGTAGCAGGTATGTGGTGTGGGGTGTTGGTTGGCCATGGGGGCCCTTTTCTATCTTTAGTTTTATTTTTAATTTACTTGGGAGGGATGTTGGTGGTGTTTGCGTATTCAGCAGCATTAGCTGCTGAGCCCTTTCCAGAGACTTGAGGCAGCCGGCCTGTTTTTTTGTACATAGTTATGTATGTTGCGGGGGTGGTGTTTATTTCAAGTACTATATGAGGTGGGTGATATGAAGCGTCTTGGATTCCAGGGGATGAGCTTGGGGATTTTTCTGTTTTTCGGGGGGACATTGGAGGGGTTGCTCTTATGTACTCAGTGGGAGGGGGTATGTTAGTTTTGAGTGCTTGGGTGCTTTTGCTTACGCTGTTTGTTGTTTTGGAGTTAACCCGAGGGTTGAGTCGAGGGACACTTCGGGCCGTTTAGTTTAGGGTTAGAAGAATGGTGAGGGTGAGGGTGAGGAGGAATAAGGCTAGGTATGTTTTAATTAGTCCTTGCTGTGTGTTGCTCGTTGTGGTAATTAAAGGGAGGCTGGCAGCAGCGATGGCCTTGGGGCCGGCTTTTTCAAGCCAGGTTTGGTCTACTATTTGACTAGCGATTGTTTGGCCTAGGACCAAGTTAAATTTAGGGGTGATGCGATGGATGATTGTTGGGAAAAATCCTAGTATGTTAGAGAAGTGGTGAGAGGTTATGTTAGGGGTGGGTTGGTATTGTTTACTTGTTAGGGATGCTAGCTCTAAAGCTAAAATAAGGCCGGAAATTGTGACTGCGAGGGCAGCTAGTTTAAGCAGGGGTGGTATAGTTATAATGGGGGTTTTTAGAGGGGTAATGCTAGAGGTAATTAAAAGGCCGGCGACGATACTTCCTCAGGCTAATCGTTTGATTGGGTTAATAACGGCGGGGTTGTTTTCATTGATGGGGGATAAGGAGTTAAATCGGGGGTGGCCCATAGATACGAAATAAACCACACGGAGGCTATAAATGGCTGTGAAAGAAGTGGCTAGGAGGGTTAGGGTGAGGGCTCAGGCGTTTAGGTGGGATGTGTTTAGGGCTTCAATAATGGCATCTTTTGAAAAGAAGCCTGCCAGAAAGGGGGTTCCGGTAAGGGCGAGGCTGCCAATTGTTAGACAAGAAGATGTAAAAGGGGTGAGGTGGTGTATCCCTCCTATTTTACGAATGTCCTGTTCGTCGTTTAGGCTGTGAATAATTGATCCGGAGCAGAGGAAGAGTATAGCCTTAAAGAAGGCATGGGTGCAAATATGAAGGAAGGCAAGCTGGGGTTGATTAAGTCCAATTGTGACCATCATTAGTCCAAGTTGGCTGGATGTTGAGAAGGCGACGATTTTCTTGATGTCGTTTTGGGTGAGTGCACAGGTGGCTGTAAAGAGGGTTGTTAGGGCGCCTAGACAAAGGCAGGTGGTTAAAGCAGTTTGGTTGTTTTCTAGGAGAGGGCTCATGCGGACGAGCAGAAAAATACCAGCAACGACCATTGTGCTTGAGTGTAGTAGGGCAGATACCGGTGTAGGACCCTCCATGGCGGAAGGAAGCCAAGGATGAAGACCAAATTGGGCGGATTTGCCGGTAGCGGCGAGAATCAGGCCCAAGAGAGGAAAGGTTAAGTCGAAGTCTTTGGAGGCTACGAAGATTTGCTGTATTTCTCACGAGTTTAGGGTTATGGCTATTCATGCTATGGCAAAGATTAGTCCAATATCCCCCACTCGGTTGTATACAACGGCTTGGAGAGCGGCAGTGTTTGCGTCAGCTCGACCGTACCACCAGCCAATAAGGAGGAAAGACATGATGCCTACTCCTTCTCAGCCAATAAATAATTGAAACATGTTGTTTGCTGTTACTAAGATGATTATGGCGATTAGGAAGATTAAAAGATATTTGAAAAAGCGGTTTATGTTGGGGTCTGCGTGTATGTACCAAGATGCAAATTCAAGGATAGACCAGGTCACGTAGAGGGCAATGGGGGTAAAAATAATAGAGTAGTGGTCAAATTTAAAGCTGATGGTGATATCAAAGCATGTAGTGTTTATTCAGGTTCAGGAGGTAACGATTGTTTCTGCCCCTTCGTTGAAAAATAGGAATAAAGGGAGAAGGCTAACTAGAAATCCCCATTTTACTGCTGCTTTGACATGGGTTGTTGCCCAATCTGAAGATTGGGCATTAGGGGAGAGGGTTGATAGGATGGGGAAGATCAACAATGAAAAAATAATAATTAGACTTGAAGTTATTATCAGGGAAGTGGGGTGCATAGCTGCTACTTGGATTTGCACCAAGAGTTTTTGGTTCCTAAGACCAATGGATGAGCTGTTATCCTTTAGGAGCGGTCCGAGTGAGCCCTGGGGTTCAACCAAGGTCGCGGAGATTAGCAGTCTTCGTTGCTAGCGAGCCTCTCTCGGTGGATAAGGGGACTTTAACCCCTGTCTTTGGAATCACAATCTAATATTTTGGTTAAACTATATCTACATGATGCTCACCCTCAGATTAGCTCAGGTTTTAGGATGAGCAGAACTAGGGGGATGAGGTGAAGAGCTATGAGTAGATGTTCTCGTGTGTGAGAGGGGGCTAAGGCAATAATGTGTGCTGGAAGGGGGCCTCGTTGGGTTATGAGAAATATGTAAAGAGAGTAACTTGCTGTAATGAGGGTTCCGGCCCCAGTCAGAATAATTGTTCATCACGATCAGTTAAATAAAGAAGTAATAATTATTAGTTCACCTATTAGATTGGGAAGGGGAGGAAGTGCTAGATTTGCAAGGCTTGCAATAAACCATCAGGCGGTTATGAGGGGGAGAACTATTTGGAGCCCCCGGGCTAATAGTATTGTTCGGCTGTGTGTCCGCTCATAGCTTGTGTTAGCAAGGCAGAAAAGTGCGGAGGAGGCCAGGCCATGGGCAATTATGAGGATAAGAGCCCCGGAGAATCCTCAAGGGGTTTGAATAAGAATCCCCCCCACAACTAGTCCTATGTGGCTTACAGAGGAGTAGGCAATAAGAGATTTTAAATCTGTTTGGCGGAGGCAGATGGAGCCGGTTATGATTACGCCTCATAGGGCGAATACAATAAAGGGGTAACTTAGTTCTTTAGTGAGTGGTTCGAGTATGACTACTATTCGTATTATGCCGTAGCCCCCTAATTTAAGGAGTACAGCAGCCAGAATTATAGAGCCTGCAACGGGGGCTTCTACATGTGCTTTTGGCAGTCAGAGGTGAACGCCGTATAGGGGCATTTTTACTAAAAATGCGACAAGGCAGCCGGCTCACCATAGTTTATGTGCGTAAGAAGAGAGTTCAACAGGGTCTGAGTATTGGATTGTTAAAAGTGACAGAGTGCCAGTGCTGTTTTGGAGGATAAGAAGGGCCACAAGAAGAGGGAGGGATCCGGCAAGGGTGTAAAATAAAAAGTAAACACCGGCATTTAAGCGTTCGGTTTGGTTGCCTCAGCGGGTGATAAGAATAAGGGTGGGGATAAGAGTGGCTTCAAATATGACATAAAATATAATAATCTCGGTGGCCCCGAAGGCCATAATGAGGAAAATTTGTAGGGAGGTGAGAAGGGTGAGATAGGTTCGCTGTCGGTTGAGAGGTTCAGATGCCGTGTGGTTCTGGCTGGCTAGGATTATTAAGGGTAATAGTCAACAGGTAAGTACTAGAAGGGGGGTGGATAGGGGGTCTGTTGCTATGTAGAAGTTTAAAGTAGACCAGCCAGTTTCTGCTATGTTAGTGAGTCAGGAGAGGCTGACTAGAGCAATTAATAAACTATGTATTAGGGTAGTGGGCCATAATCACTGGGGGCGGGCTATTCAAGCGGTGGGGATGAGCATTAGGGTGGGGATTAGGATTTTTAGCATTGTAGGAGGTTTAGGCTTTGAAGTCGGTCGGTGCCGTGAGTGCGTGCAGTGGCTACCAGCAAGGCGAGTCCGGCACTTGCCTCACAAGCTGAGAATGCTAGTAGGAGTATTGGGGCTGCGGAAAAGCTTGTAGACCCGAGCTGCAGGGTTCAAAGAGAAAGGGCGATAAATAGTGCTAGCATTATTCCCTCTAAGCATAGAAGGGCGGAAAGCAGGTGGGTCCGATGGAAGGCTAGGCCGGTTAGTCCTAATATGAAAGCCGATGAGAAGGCAAAGTGAACGGGGGTCATTAGACAATTATGGACTCTAACCACAAGTTTTTGAGCCGAAATCAAAGGTTTTTCTTAAACTAATTACCTATTCGGCTCACTCTAGTCCTCCTTGGAGTCATTCGTAAATTAAGCCTAAGGTGAGAAGGGTTAAAACTGCTGTGGCCCAGAGGAAGGTTGTTAGAGGAGCAATTAGTTGGTCTCCTCAAGGTAGTGGTAGGAGGAGGGCAATTTCTAAGTCGAAGAGCAAAAAAAGGATGGCGACTAGAAAGAAGCGTAGGGAGAAAGGCAGGCGGGCGGAGCCTACTGGGTCAAAGCCGCATTCGTATGGGGAGAGTTTTTCGTGGTCGGGGGTCATTTGAGGAAGTCAGAAAGACACAATGGCTAGGATGATGGAGAGAAGGGCGGTGATGGTAATCACAGTTGTAACTAGGTTCATTATTTTTCCTTGGGCTTTAACCAAGACCGGGTGATTGGAAGTCACTTATACTGACATTTAGTACTAGAAAAATTAAGATCCTCATCAGTAAATTGAGATATAGAGGAACAGTCAAACGACATCTACGAAATGTCAGTATCAGGCGGCTGCTTCGAATCCGAAGTGGTGTTCGGATGTGAAATGGTGTAGGATTTGACGGATAAGACAGACAGCTAAGAAGGTGGAGCCAATAATTACATGGAGCCCGTGAAAGCCGGTAGCTACAAAAAAGGTAGAGCCGTAGACACCGTCTGCGATTGTAAAGGGGGCCTCATAGTACTCGAGGCCTTGAAGAAATGTAAAGTAAAAGCCAAGAAGGATGGTTAGGGCTAAGGACTGTACTGCCTGTTTTCGTTCGCCTTCTATGATGCTGTGGTGAGCTCAGGTAACTGTCACCCCCGAGGCAAGAAGGACGGCTGTGTTAAGTAAAGGGACTTCAAAGGGGTCCAAGGTGGTAATGCCTGAGGGAGGTCAGCAACCCCCTAATTCTGGGGTAGGGGCAAGACTTGCATGATAAAAGGCTCAGAAGAAACCTAGGAAGAAGAATACTTCAGAAGTAATAAAAAGAATTATCCCGTAACGGAGCCCCTTTTGGACGGGGGGTGTGTGATGTCCTTGGAAGGTGCCTTCTCGCACGATGTCTCGTCATCATTGAAACATGGTGAGTAAGAGAAGAACTGTCCCAAGTGTTATGAGGGTTGTGGATTGGAAGTGGAACCAGGTTGCAAGGCCTGATGTTATCAGTAGGGCAGCGATTGCCCCTGTTAGAGGTCAAGGGCTGGGGTCGACTATGTGGTATGCGTGTGCTTGATGGGCCATTAGACGTTTTCTTGAAGATAGAGTGTTAGAAGAAGCACAAAGACGTAGGCTTGGATTATAGCGACAGCAACTTCTAGAAGAGTTAGTAGTACAAGAACTGTAGATGTCAGTAGGGCTACAACAGGCATTGAGGAAAGTAGAACGAAGGCCGCCGTTGAGATGAGTTGAATCAAGAGGTGGCCGGCGGTTAAGTTAGCAGTGAGTCGTACTCCTAGTGCAAGAGGGCGGATAAACAGACTAATTGTTTCGATGACGATAAGGACGGGAATTAGAGGGCCGGGGGTACCTTCTGGAAGGAGGTGACCTAAAGCATGTGTTGGTTGATTTCGTATGCCGATGATCACTGTGGCTAGCCATAGAGGGGTTGCAAGTCCGAGGTTCAGGGAGAGTTGTGTAGTTGGGGTAAAGGTGTAAGGGAGTAGTCCTAGCATATTTATGGTAATTAGAAAGATCATAAGAGAGGTCAGGAGAGCAGCCCACTTGTGCCCGCCCAAATTTAATGGAAGAAGAAGCTGCTGAGTAAAACGATTAATGAACCATCCTTGGAGAGCTAGGAAGCGGCTATTCAGTCAGCGGGTTGTGGGAGCGGGGTACATGATTCAGGGAAGGGTAATAGCGAGGGCGATTAGGGGTACTCCTAGGAGTGTAGGGCTTATAAACTGGTCGAAAAGGCTTACTGTCATGGTCAGGTTCAGGATTCTGTTTTGGGTTTTTCGGCGCTTTGGAGCGTCGGCTCATTTGGGAAGGTGTGAGCCATTACTTTTGGGGGGAGAATGGCTAGGAAAATTAGTCATGAGAAGACTAGGATTGCAAATCAAGGCGCGGGGTTGAGTTGAGGCATGTCGCTAAGGGTGGTTGGGAGTCACCAATCTTTAGCTTAAAAGGCTAACGCTGTTCCCTGTTTAGCTTCTTAGCGAGGCGTCTTCAAGTATTCGTGAGGACCAGTTTTCAAAGTGTTCTAGGGGGACTGCTTCAACTACGATGGGCATAAAGCTGTGATTTGCTCCGCAGATTTCAGAGCATTGACCATAAAAGATGCCGGGGCGAGATGCGATAAAGGCTGTTTGGTTAAGGCGTCCTGGAACTGCGTCCATTTTGATCCCGAGAGCAGGGACTGCTCAGGAGTGGAGGACATCGTCAGCGGAGACTAAGACTCGAATTGGGGATTCTACTGGGATGACTATTCGGTGGTCGGCCTCTAAGAGTCGGAATTGGCCGGGGTTTAAATCTTGAGTGGGGATTATGTAAGCATCAAACCCGAGGTCTTCGTAGTCTGTATACTCGTAGCTTCAGTATCATTGGTGACCTACAGCTTTAATAGTGAGGAGGGGGCTATTGATCTCATCTATAAGGTAGAGAATGCGGAGGGAGGGGAGGGCAATAAGGATAAGAATAATTGCTGGAAGTACAGTTCAGATAATTTCAATCTCTTGGGAGTCGAGGATGTACTTGTTGGTTAATTTTGTGGAGACTATGGCCACAATAATGTAAAGTACTAAGGTGCTGATTAGAAATACGATTATTAAGGCGTGATCGTGAAAATGAAGAAGTTCTTCTATAACAGGTGAAGCTGCATCTTGAAATCCTAGTTGGGAGGGATGGGCCATTGGAGGGCAAGACACGCGGGGGTTTAACCCACAACTCTGCCTTGACAAGGCGGTGTAATGTACTATTTTACTAGTGTCTTATGAAGAAAGTGACAGAGCGGTTATGTGGTTGGCTTGAAACCAGCCTATGGGGGTTCGAYTCCTCCCTTTCTCGTTAGTTTGATTGAACTAAAACAAATGCAGGCTCCTCAAATGTGTGGTAGGGAGGGGGGCAGCCATGTAGTCATTCTACATTAGTTGTTGTGAGTTCTACTGCTAAAACTTCACGTTTAGCGGCAAATGCTTCTCAAATGATGAATAAGAACATGATTACTGCCACTAGGGAGATTAATGACCCGATTGAGGAGACTGTGTTTCACAGGGTGTAAGCGTCTGGGTAGTCTGAGTACCGTCGAGGCATTCCAGCCAAACCGAGGAAGTGTTGGGGGAAGAAGGTAAGGTTAACACCAAGGAATATCACGGCGAAGTGGATTTTTGTTCAAGTGCTGTGGAGGGTGTATCCTGAGAAAAGGGGGAACCAGTGGACGAAGCCGGCAACAATGGCGAATACGGCCCCCATAGACAGAACATAGTGGAAGTGGGCAACTACGTAGTAAGTGTCATGTAGGACGATGTCAAGGGATGAGTTGGCAAGAACAATACCTGTTAGGCCTCCAACTGTAAAAAGGAAAATAAAGCCAAGGGCCCATAAAAGAGGGGTCTCTCATTTGATAGAGCCGCCGTGAAGGGTAGCAAGCCAGCTGAAAACTTTAACTCCTGTGGGGATGGCAATAATTATGGTGGCGGATGTGAAGTAAGCGCGTGTGTCTACGTCCATGCCCACTGTAAACATGTGGTGGGCCCAAACAATAAAGCCTAGGAGACCGATGGCCATCATAGCTCAGACCATGCCTATATACCCGAAAGGTTCTTTTTTACCTGAGTAGTAGGCTACGATGTGGGAAACTATTCCGAAGCCGGGAAGAATAAGGATATATACTTCAGGGTGACCAAAGAATCAAAAGAGATGTTGGTAAAGGATGGGGTCTCCACCCCCTGCAGGATCAAAAAAGGTGGTGTTAAGGTTTCGGTCTGTTAAAAGCATTGTGATACCGGCGGCAAGAACGGGGAGAGAGAGGAGTAGCAAGACGGCCGTAATGAGAACGGATCACACGAAGAGAGGGGTTTGGTATTGCGAAATAGCAGGAGGTTTCATGTTAATGATAGTTGTAATAAAATTAATTGCTCCAAGGATTGAAGAGATTCCTGCTAAATGTAAGGAAAAGATTGTGAGGTCAACAGAGGCCCCTGCGTGGGCCAGGTTGCCTGCAAGGGGAGGGTAAACAGTTCAGCCGGTCCCTGCCCCTGCTTCGACCCCCGAAGAGGCCAGAAGGAGGAGGAAAGAGGGAGGGAGAAGTCAAAAGCTCATGTTGTTCATTCGGGGAAAAGCCATGTCAGGAGCTCCGATCATTAAGGGAATAAGTCAGTTTCCGAAACCCCCAATTATGATTGGTATTACTATAAAGAAAATTATTACGAAGGCATGAGCTGTAACAATTACATTATAAATCTGGTCATCCCCCAAAAGGGCGCCGGGTTGGCTTAGTTCTGCTCGGATTAGAAGGCTTAGGGCTGTGCCCACTATTCCGGCTCAAGCACCAAATACTAGATATAGGGTGCCAATGTCTTTGTGATTGGTCGAGAAAAATCATCGTGTGATGGCCACAGGTAGGATGGCTGAGGTTTAAGCGGTGGATTGTAGCCCCATAGACAGAGGTTTGAGTCCTCTTCTTACCAAGCCCCAAGGTGTTAAACATATAAGATTGCAAATCTTAAGAGGCAGGCTAACACCTGCTGGGGCTTTCCCTCGCCTCTACGCGTAAGACAGGCGAGGGAAAGGTAGGTGGATGCCCGCTGGTTTGAGCGCTTAGCTGTTAACTAAGAGTTTGTAGGATCGAGGCCTACCCACCTAGAAAGGCTTTAGCTTAATTAAAGTGTCTGTTTTGCATGCAGGAGATGTGGGTTAGTATCCCGCAAGTCTTATCAGGGACTGGGGGATTCTCACCCTCACTTAGGGCTTTGAAGGCCCTTGGTCTTGTATTAGCCTAAGTCTCTTAGAGGGCCAAGAGTGCAACTGCGGCGGGGGTGAGGGGTAGTAAAAGTAGTGTGGCTGTAGTTGATACAGCAAGGGGCATGGTGAGTTGAAGGGATTGGAGGCGTCAGGGGGTTGTGCCAGCAGTGTTGTTGGGGGACATGGTTAAGGCCATGGCATAGGACAGACGTAAGTAAAAGTAAAGGCTGAGGAGGGCGGTAAGTGCTGCTAAAGTAGCGGTAGTAGCTAGGTCTTGTTTAGTGAGTTCTTGCAGGATAAGTCACTTCGGCATAAAGCCTGTAAGTGGGGGGAGGCCCCCCAGGGATAGGAGCACTAAGGGGGTTAAAGAAGTAAGGGCGGGGGCCTTAGCTCAGGAGGTGGCGAGGGCATTAATGTTGGTGGAGGAGTTTAGTTTAAACACAAGGAAGGTTGTGAATGTTATAATGAGGTATGTAAGCAGGGTTAAAATAGTTAAAGAGGGGGAGAATTGTATGACTAAAACTATTCATCCAAGATGGGCGATGGAGGAGTAGGCCAGAATCTTGCGCAGTTGTGTTTGGTTTAGGCCCCCTCAACCCCCTACAAGGGTTGATGCTAGGCCTAGAGCAATTAGGAGCGTTGAGTTTTCTGGTTGTACTTGAAGAAGTAGGGCAAAGGGAGCCAATTTTTGTCAAGTGGAAAGAATAAGGCCTGTAGTAAGGTCTAAACCTTGAAGTACTTCAGGGAGTCAGGAGTGAAGGGGGGCGAGGCCTACTTTTAATGCAAGGGCGAGTGTGATTAGGGTAATAGGAAGGGGGTGAGATATTTGTTGAATGTCCCATTGTCCTGTCAGTCAAGCGTTAGAAGTACTTGCAAATAAAAGCATTGCGGCCCCCGTGGCTTGTGTGAGGAAATATTTGGTGGTAGCTTCAACTGCTCGTGGATGGTGATGTTGTGCTATTAGAGGGATAATGGCAAGGGTGTTTATTTCAAGGCCCATTCAAGCGAGGAGCCAGTGGGAGCTGGCAAATGTGATGGTGGTTCCTAGTCCTAAGCCAAATAAGAGGGTGGACAAGATGTACGGGTTCATTAGCAAAGGAAGGAGTTTAACCAACATATTTGGGGTATGGGCCCAAGAGCTTAATTAGCTGACCTTACTAGGAAGTGGTGTAGTGGAAGCACTAAGAGTTTTGATCTCTTTAGGTAGGGTTCGAACCCCTTCTTTCTAAGGAGTTGGGGGGACTCTAACCCTCATAAGTCACTCTATCAAAGTGGCCCTTTACTTCAGGCACAACTCCGTGGCTATAGCTGTGGGGGCAAACCAGCGAAGGCAATGGGTAGGGCGAGATGTCAGATAACTAAAGCAAGGGTTAGAGGTAAGAAATTTTTTCAAATTAAGTGTATGAGCTGATCATACCGAAAGCGGGGGTATGAGGCCCGTACTCACAGAAACACCACTGAGAGAAGGGCTGCTTTGGTTATAAGGTTAATAGCTGTGAGTTCAGGTATGGCGGGGATGTGGGAGGCGCCTAAGAAGAGGGTGGCTGAAAGGGTGTTCATTAGTAAGATGTTTGCGTATTCTGCTAGGAAAAACAGGGCAAATGGCCCTCCTGCGTACTCTACATTAAACCCCGAGACTAGCTCAGACTCCCCCTCCGTAAGGTCAAAGGGGGCCCGGTTTGTTTCGGCGAGTGTAGAAATGTATCATATGGCGGCGAGGGGTCAAGCTGGTATAATTAGTCAGATACTTTCTTGGGCGATGTTAAAGGTTTGTAAAGTAAAGCCTCCCGTAAAAATAATAATATTTAGTAGAATTAAGCCTAGACTAACCTCATAGGAGATGGTTTGGGCGACTGCTCGTAGTGCCCCGATGAGGGCGTATTTTGAATTTGAGGCTCAGCCTGAGCCTAAAATTGAGTAAACCGCGAGGCTGGAGAGGGCGAGGATAAATAAAATTCCCAGGTTTAGGTCGATAACAGGGTAAGGGAGGGGCATGGGGGCTCAAAGAGTAAGAGCGAGGGTGAGGGCCAGGATGGGTGTAAGGAGGAATAGTACGGGGGAGGCGGTAGAAGGGCGAACAGGCTCCTTAGTGAAGAGTTTGAGGCCGTCAGCGATAGGTTGAAGGAGCCCATAAGGGCCAACAACATTTGGGCCTTTTCGTAATTGTATGTACCCTAGCACTTTGCGTTCAAGGAGGGTAAGAAAAGCGACGGCAAGAAGAATGGGGACGATGAAGGTGAGGGGATTAATAATGTGGGTGATGAGTGTGGATATCATAGTTAAGGAGAGGACTTGAACCTCTGTAGAAAGGGCTTAGGTCTTTTGCAATTACCGGGCTCTGCCACCTTAACATGCCTTTTTCTAAGGCAAGAGGGCATGCCCTTTTGCCTATTTTAGTTGACTTCATTAGGTGGGGGTAAGGCGTACCTTTGGTAGAGGCCTCTTCTTTTCGGTCCTTTCGTACTAGAAAAGAGCATAGCATAGATAGAAACTGACCTGGATTACTCCGGTCTGAACTCAGATCACGTAGGACTTTAATCGTTGAACAAACGAACCCTTAATAGCGGCTGCACCATTAGGATGTCCTGATCCAACATCGAGGTCGTAAACCCCCTTGTCGATATGGGCTCTAAAAGAGGATTGCGCTGTTATCCCTAGGGTAACTCGGTCCGTTGATCGGCATTGCCGGATCTTGCTGGTCAGAAGTTCTGTTTACTAGAGCTGTAGCTCTTGGTTGTAGGAAGAGTGTTCCCATTCCACGTGGGGGTTTTTTAATTCCCCGCGGTCGCCCCAACCAAAGACATTAGGGCAGGGCTCACTTGGTTTAGTCCTTTATTTAGGGTCTTTAACGTGGGCTGCCTTGGTGTCTAAAGCTCCATAGGGTCTTCTCGTCTTATGTTTTTATCCCCGCTTCTGCACGGGGAGATCAATTTCATTGACTTGAAAGAGGAGACAGTTAAGCCCTCGTTATGCCATTCATACGGGTCTCCATTTAAAAGACAAGTGATTGCGCTACCTTCGCACGGTCAAAATACCGCGGCCGTTAAACAAATAGTCACAGGGCAGGCGGGACCTCTTATTTTTGAGTTTTGCAAGAGGCGATGTTTTTGATAAACAGGCGAGGCTTAGTGTGTTTGCCGAGTTCCTTCTCTTTCTTTTAGTCTTTCCCTAGGGGCACACCTGTGTAGGGGTAACGGTTTATTTTTGGATGTATTTCTAGTTGTTTAGTCTATTATCCAATACCCTCTTTGTTTGGGGCCGTTAATTATCGGTGGTGGGTCCGTTCCGATGTACACGTGTGCAGGGAGAGGGCCTGAGGCCCTCTTATTACTCATATTAGCATAGTCACTCCCATGAGGGCATGGGACGGCCCATTACAATTAGGGGGGTAAGATTAGGTGATCAGGATAAGAAGGGTTTAGGAATATGTCTGAGCTTTAACGCTTTCTAAGGGGATGGCTGCTTTTAGGCCCACCAAAATATTTAGCTTTAATTATTATGATCTTTACCCTCCTGATAAAGTTGTGTCTTGATTCAAAGGGGCTGTACCCCCTTTGACTAACTCTCTTGGTTTCTTTAATGCATCAATAGGGGTTAAACTAGGGTGAAAAAAGAAGCCAAGAGGCTGAACTTCTATTCATTTCTTGGGCAACCAGCTATTACTAGGTTCGGTAGGTTTGTCACCTCTACTCAAAGCTCTCCCCACTCTTTTGCAACAGAGACGGGTGTGCCCTATTAATAGGCTGTCTTGGAGTAGCTCACGTAGTTTCGGGACGTCAAACTAAAGTGCTCTTTGCTTGGGGTACACTCGCTAAATCATGATGCAAAAGGTACGAGGGGAAATCTCTGCTTTTTTAGGCTTTACTGGGTTGTTTCATTTCTCTTTCAGCGTTCCCTTGCGGTACTTTCTCTATTGCGCCGTAGTCCCTTTTCTATCGCCTATACTAAGGGGGAAAAATGGTTTGTTTAATTTAAATACTAGGGTATTTAGGGGGTATTAACAAGGGTTTGTTGAAATTGTTTAGGTGGGCTAGCTGTTGGGCGTCAGGGCGATCCGACTTGCACGGGTGACTTCTCAGTGTAAGGGAGATGCTTTTCTATCTTAGCTACGCTCTGATTTTACCAAGCGCACCTTCCGGTACGCTTACCATGTTACGACTTGCCTCCCCTTTTTAATTATTAGGTTTTAGTTAATTTATTTGCGTCTTTGGGGAGAGTGACGGGCGGTGTGTGCGCGCTTCAGGGCCAATTTCAGCTGGACGCTCTATTTCCTGCTTACTGCTAAATCCTCCTTCAGATGAACGTTTCAGTGCATCATTCGTGTTCGCTGGGGTAGCGAATGTAGCCCATTTCTTCCCCCTCCATACGCTACACCTCGACCTGACGTTTTAGGCTGTACCAGTTTAGCTTACTATTAGTCCCTCACAGGGTAAGCTGACGACGGCGGTATATAGGCGGGTTAAACAAGGAAGGGTGAGGTTGAACGGGGGTTATCGGTTCTAGAACAGGCTCCTCTAGGTGGATCTAAAGCACCGCCAAGTCCTTTGGGTTTTAAGCTATTGCTCGTAGTTCCCGGGCGGATAGTGGGTGTGTAGTACTATCAATGTTTAGGGCTAGGCATAGTGGGGTATCTAATCCCAGTTTGTTCCTTAGCTTTCGTGGGTTCAGACTAGGTAAAGCCACTTTCGTGGTTGAACTTCCTGTCTCCGGTTGCGTATAACAGCCTGGAAGATGTTTGGCTTTAGTGTGAGTTTTTACTTAACCACGCTTTACGCCGGTGTTTGTCAACTTGGGCCTCTCGTATAACCGCGGTGGCTGGCACGAGTTTTACCGGCCCTCTTAGCTTTGACTAAGTCAAGTTTTCACTTATGGCTTAATGTCTATCACTGCTGAGTTCCCTTGAGGGTGTGGCTAAGCAAGGCGTCGTGGGCTCAATAAAGTGTGCCTGATACCAGCTCCTTGTTCCCGGACGGGGAACTGTAGGGCATTCTCACAGGGGTGCGGATACTTGCATGTGTAAGTTTGGCTAAAGTTGATAATAAAGTCAGGACCAAGCCTTTGTGCTTGCGGGACTTTCTAGGGTCCATCTTAACATCTTCAGTGTTATGCTTTAGTTAAGCTACGCTAGC